AACCACTTTATTTTTATTCCCTCTACGAGGGAGAAAGAAAATTGACGAACCCGCGGATATCGGCAAAACAACAATTATTGTTAACCAAGGAAAATAACTCGTGGTAAAGACAAGATAGACTTTGACCAGAAAAACCCGCGCTCGGAATAATTTCTCGAGTACGGGTTTTTGTCGGTAAAGAGGAATCAAATGGATTCAAGTGGATTTTTCTAGAACGTATCAATAAGCTAGACCCATGCTGCGAGTTGTCTCATGCCATAAGTAAACCCGAACACTCAAGAAATCTGTTGGACAAGCGGATTCACATCTCTTACAACCTACACAGTCCTCTGTTCTTGGAGCAGAAGCAATTTGTTTAGCTTTACATCCGTCCCAAGGTATCATTTCCAATACATCTGTGGGGCAGGCTCGTACACATTGAGTACACCCTATACATGTATCATAAATCTTTACTGAATGCGACATTGGATCTATAAATTTTTTGAACTTTATGAATTTTCGATCTGGCTTCATTAGTAATTGAATTATATATATTATGTTGTAGACGCCAGACGAATCAGTGGTTTACCAGAATTTTTTTGATAATCAATCTATTTCTGGATCTGTTCATGAGCAAGGGCCAAGATACTTTGATTTCTTACGTTTCAACAAGCATGGTCATACGAATCATACATGCTAGTTCTAAATTAGTGAATATATTGTAGATATCTGTCTTTATTTATATCATTAATACTATTTATTCAACAAATTCGATTGATTGATACGAGTTGATTTTCTGTTACGATGGATCGATGAAACAATAGCCGGCCCAATAGCTGCTTCAGCGGCTGCAATAGCTATAACAAAAATCGAGAAAATATCTCCTTTTAATTGACGACTATCAAACAAATCAGAAAATGTTACGAGATTTATATTAACCGCATTCAGTATAAGTTCAAGACACATAAGTGCTCTAACCATGTTTCGACTTGTGATCAATCCATAAATACCGATAGAAAATAAATAGGCACTCAAAATAAGTACATGTTCGGTCATCATTGACCAACCCCTCATCAATCTTGATTCATTTCAATATGAACAACAATTTCACCGATTTGATTAGAATATAAATTAAGTACGAAACAAAGTAAGGTATTAGTAATGGATCGAACTAAACCCCTTTCAATTTCATATATGAACAATAGAATATGAAAATGGAACTGAAGGAAAATGAATGTGATAACATAGAACAAAACAAGACTTTATTTATTTTATTTTGGATCTAAGTATTTATTACTTAATTACTTTACTGCCGGGCCATAGCAATTGCACCTATCAAAGCAACTAAAAGAATTATAGAAATGAGTTCAAATGGAAGGTAAAAATCTGTTGATAAATGAATCCCAATTTGTTGAACGTTACTTGTTAGGTCCTGCTCTATAATCTGATTTGATCTTGTAGTCCAAACAATCCCGTACCACGACGTATCCGAGATAGTAGTAATTAGTGAAAAAAGAATACTTGTACAAACCAGTGAAGTGACCCCATCCCCAACGGTCCAAAGATAGAAATCGTTGTAATATTCTGAACCATTCATGAACATCACAGCAAATAGGATTAAAACATTTACAGCTCCTACGTAAATAAGGAGCTGTGCAGCAGCTACAAAATAGGAGTTAGATGGAATATGGAATAAGGATATACAAACAAGAACCAGTCCCAATGAAAAAGCAGAATAAATTGGGTTGGTAAGTAAGACCACCCCCAGACCTCCTAATATAAGACCTGATCCCAGAAATACTAAAAGAATATCATGTATTGGTCCAGGTAAATCCATTATGTGTAAAAAAAGAGATAAATAAATCGAAATATTTCATAAACTTACTAACCGATCCAAGAAAAAAGAGGTTACCTTATTTTTTTCTTGTATATGATACGTTCCTAATTGAATCCTAAAGGGGTGTAGATTTATATAGATACAGTTATTGGATCAATCCCGCTACTGTATCTGAAAGAGTAGTTCGGAATTGTATATTTTGAAATCATCACAGATCTATGAATCCATTCTAAATCAAAATCAAGCCTTGATTCTCACCAATCAATAGTTATTTACTGACCTAGCAAAATGAAAGAAGCCTCACTCCTTTACTTTAGATCAAAACGGAATCTTAGTAATTGGTAATCGTTTTTGAATCAAGAGGTTTACCCCTGATTATTTTGATTGGAGTCGAATTCGTAATTGTTCGAATTGTGTAATCTCCAATTACTGACATTGGTAACCGGCCCAAAGCAATTTGATTATAATTCAATTCGTGACGATCATAAGTAGAAAGTTCATATTCTTCAGTCATTGATAAACAGTTTGTTGGACAATACTCGACACAATTACCACAAAATATACAGATTCCAAAATCAATACTATAATTAAGCAATCGTTTCTTTCTAATATCCGTTTCCAATCTCCAATGAACAACGGGTAGATCTATGGGGCATACCCGAACACATACTTCACAAGCAATGCATTTATCAAATTCAAAATGGATTCGACCACGAAAACGCTCCGATGTGATCGATTTTTCATAAGGATATTGAATAGTCACAGGTAAACGATTCACGTGAGATAAGGTAATCATGAAACTTTGACCAATATACCTTGCAGCTCGTATTGTCTGTTGACCATAATTCATGAACCCAGTCACCATAGGGAACATATCGTGGATATCCATGAATAGTTTGATGTTTCTTTCTCTTGCTCTAGATAGGTTATGAATCTAGAATATCATATTTTGTTATAGCGAAACGAGTTGGGAAGAAGTTGTTAATAATAGATTACCTAGAGAAATAGGTAAAAGAAATTTCCACCCAAGGTTTAATAGCTGGTCCATTCTCATCCTAGGTAAAGTCCATCTTGTTGTGATAGGAATGAACAGGAACAAATAAGCTTTAGCTAATGTAATAAGGATACCAATTGTCATTCCAAAGACTCCACCTGTTTTATTTATTCCAAAAGGTTCAGAAATGAATATGTACGGAATAGAGAAATTCCACCCGCCCAAGTAAAGAACTGTTACAAATAATGAAGAAACTAGTAGATTTAGGTAAGAAGCAACGTAAAATAAACCAGATTTAATACCTGAATATTCGGTTTGATAACCTGCTACTAATTCCTCCTCTGCTTCTGGTAAATCAAAAGGTAATCTTTCACATTCCGCTAGGGAAGAAATTAGAAAAACTATAAACCCTATAGGTTGACGCCACAGATTCCACCCCCAAAACCCATATTTTGACTGTGCCTCAACTATATCAACTGTACTTGAACTGTTAGATAATCATAGTCGATGATAACATCACTATTCCCATCGCTATTCCAGAACCGCACATGAGACCTCAGCTTCATACGGCTCCTCGATGGCCACAAATAAATCTAAGGACTGGTTCATTATTACCTCGGCATGTTTGTAGTGTAGATTAGAGTAAAGATGTATCGAAGAGTCCCGAATTAGACCAATGGAATTCCGTCCGCCATAATAAAAAAAAAAGCGCTTCCGAATTGATCTCATCCTTTATTTTCTAATTAGACTTAGAATTCTTTTAGTTCAGTAATAACTTAATCCTTCAATAAAATACTCGTTGTTTCAATAGATATTTCGACCCATACTTTTCGTACGAAAAATTATTAGACACTAATTCATAAGTTATAGTTGATAAATCATTATAAGAATTCTATCCGTATGAATATGGATAGGATTGAGGAAAGAAAGAATAAACAAAGATCTCTTATTATTCAGTTTTCCTATTGCATTCCATTTCTTTCGTTCCTGTTCTTCTTTCTCACTCAGAAGGGGGGTTTCTAAAAAATCAAATCAAAGGATTACTTCGTTCTCGACAGTCATTTATTTAATCAGTGGATAGAAGCATACTCTGGATCGGAATCGTGAGGAAGTACTGCTTGATCATTTCTACGAACTTAAAGCCCTCATTATGATTCCTTTTATTTTATGCAGAAATATCCCTTTGGATACCTTACATTATCTTCATCACTAATCCTTTGTGTACCTTTGTGTTCCTAACCGTCCACTCATTTTTGATTGATCCCCGATATGGTAATACATACAACATACACAACATACAACAACATACAATACAATAGTAGAAACTCCATACAGTTGATCTTTTGCACCCGCTTCAAGTCATGATGACTAATCAACCAATCTTGGGGTAAACAGTTTCGACCGCTTATGTTTACTTCCACTTTACTCTCGTACATAGGGAATGAGAATCAATCTTCTTACTGCAAATTCATAAGCTGTTTTGTTTCACTCATATAACTATCTGGTTTAACTCATCGACCCGAATGATGAATAAAAAGAGAAAGGTATCTATTCAACACATCCAACCCCTTTCCTTTATTTCCAGGAAAGGGGTAAAGGTTCATGTTCCAACGAATCACACGTAGAGATATTGATAACACACACGGAGTTAATGGTATTTCATAACTAATAGATTGAGCAGCAGCTCGTAGACCACCTGAAAAGGAATATTTATTATTCGATCCATATCCTGACATAAGAAGTCCAATAGGAGCAATACTGGAAATAGCGATCCATAAAAAAACGCCTATACTGAGATCGGCTAGAACAAGGCGATAGCCAAAAGGAATTACTAAATAGCTTAGTAGAATTGATATGACCGCTATAGATGGCCCCATACTGAATAAACGAACATCTCCTCTAGATGGGAGAAGATCCTCTTTCAAAAGTAGTTTGGTCCCATCTGCTAGAGCTTGAAGAATTCCCAAAGGGCCGGCATATTCAGGCCCGATACGTTGTTGTATCCCTGCAGATATTTCTCTTTCTAACCACACAATCACGAGTACGCCTATTGTGATTCCCGATACAGGAGTAAAAATAGGGACAAGCAGCCATAAGAGGTCTATGACCTCTTTTAAGGATTCCGATCTGGAAAAAGAATTGATAGCTTGTACTTCTGTCGTATCAATTATCATTTCAACGATCAACTTCTCCCATAATGATATCTATACTACCTAGTATCGTCATGATATCAGCCAATTTCATTCTTTTAACTAGCTGAGGAAGAATTTGCAAATTGATGAAACCAGGTGGACGAATTTTCCATCTCCAGGGAAAAACACTATTATCCCCTATCAGAAAAATTCCCAATTCTCCCTTTGGGGCTTCTACTCTCACATAAAGTTCTTGTTTCGACAATTCAAAAGTGGGAGAAGGCTTTTTACTAATGAATCGATATTCAAAACCATTCCATTCGGAATCACTTGCTCTATCAAAGCGTCGAACTTCTAAGTTCTCATAGGGCCCCCCCGGAATTCCTTCTAGAGCCTGTTGAATCATTTTTATGGATTCCGTCATTTCATTGATTCGTACTAAATAACGAGCTAATGAGTCTCCTTCTTTTTGCCACTGGACTTCCCAATCGAATTCATCGTAACACTCATAATGATCAACTTTACGAAGATCCCATTGGATTCCGGAAGCTCGTAGCATTGGTCCCGATAAACCCCAATTTATTGCTTCCTCCCCACCAATAATGCCCACCCCTTCAACTCGTTCCAAAAAAATGGGATTTTGCGTAATAAGCTTTTGATATTCAACAATTCCTGTTAAAGAATAATCGCAGAAATCCAAACATTTATCTATCCAGCCATGAGGTAGATCAGCAGCGACTCCCCCGATACGGAAATAATTATGCATCATTCGCATACCTGTGGCAGCTTCGAATAGGTCATATAGCAATTCCCTTTCTCTGAAAATATAGAAGAAGGGAGTCTGTGAACCGATATCTGCCATAAAAGGTCCAAGCCATAATAAATGAGAAGCTATACGACTCAGCTCCAGCATAATTACTCTGATATAGCTGGCTCTTTTGGGTACTTGAATATTTCCTAATTGTTCTGGTGCATTTACCGTTATTGCCTCTGTGAACATAGTAGCTAAATAATCCCAACGTGTTACATAAGGAAGATATTGTATAATTGTTCGGTTTTCCGCAATTTTTTCCATCCCTCTGTGTAAATAACCCAATACGGGTTCGCAGTCAATAACATCTTCACCATCTAGAGTAACGATAAGTCGAAGAACACCATGCATTGATGGGTGGTGAGGACCCATATTAACTATCATGAGGTCTTTTCTTGTAGCCGGTACATTCATATGTTTTCTTCTCCGATCCATTATTCTATGAATTGCCGAAAACGAAATAAATGAGGTTCATCAAAATTCAAGATCTAATAAACCAAAGAATTCAAACAATCTTCAAATTAACGAGTTTTTGGTTCCCGAATATCTAATTGATCAATTAATTTTTTATAACGCACTCTATTTTTCTTTGACAAATAAGCCAGCAGCCGTTGACGTTTTCCCAGAATTTTCCGCAAACCTATCTGAGATAAATAATCTTTTCTGTGCAATTCAAAATGTGAAGTAAGTCTCTGTATCTTATTGGTGAAACTGATTACTTGAAATTCAACAGATCCTTTGTTTTTTTCTTCTTTCGGAATAACTGAGATGAATGAATTTTTGACCATAACCATAAAAATTTCTCTCTTTTTTTTTTTTTTCCACAGATATGGATTTTACCAATCAGGAATAATAAGAATGCCAGTTATTTTGATCTGATACACCCAATAATCTGGATTTATTCATATATTACTTTATTCTATCAAATCAAATCAAAATGAAATTCAAATGAATTGTAAGTACAATTTTTAATTTGATTCGATAGAAGGGCAATTTCTGTACCCACAAAAGAAAATGATTTTGACCTAAGAAGATTCTGCCGAATCATTTCTAGATTCAATCCAATTGAGACGTTATTGAATCGGTATCATGTATTAGAATGTAACACAGCGTGTGTGTACATTCATATACCGGATCCGACACCTGATATATAGGAAATGTACCAACCATCAACTAATTCCGAATTGTGGATACATATGTATCCTTGACATACTGAAACGGCTGCCATTATTGGTATCAAACCAGTAGCGATTCATACAAGCTAAATCCTCTAATCGATAATTGGGCCAAAGAAACAATTTGAATTGAATGAATTTATTTATATCTGTATCAATATGCTTGTCCTCATCCAAAAATTGCCCCCAGTTCCTTACATTGTTGTCATTGAAAAATACCGGATTTCTATCCATAACATTCCTATTTCCGGAATTGAAACAAATTAGAATTCTCAATTCTCTACGACGCCTAGGGGATAGAATATTTTCGGGAACAAGCAAATCATAATGATTTTCGTCTCTATTCACAAGCATCTTTTTATGTTGTACAATGGATCCATTGAAATAATTCTCATCAACATATCTTTTTTCTCGATATCTTTCATTAGTTTGGCATTTATTATTATGGACCAATGAGATACCTATGGTTTGATACATAATAAATTGTCTATCCCATTTTATAGACAGACGTACTGGTTCGAGAATCAATATTCCCTTTTTTATCAATTCTGGAAGAGTTAGATTCGTCTGAATTAACATTACATCCAGGTGCATTTCTCCTCCTTGAATAGAGGATATAGCAATTTCCTTTGCATTTATTAGTCTAAGCAGGAAACAATATACCTTAACATTATTGAAAATTCTGTGATTCAAAGGATCATCCCATCTCAATTGAAAAAGCAAATATTTTTTCAGGAATAACTCTAGTTTTGCTTTCTTGTTACTCTCGGGTTGTCCTTTCTTTTCACGTTTTTGAATGTCTGATTCCGTGTAATCCTTTTCAAAATCTTTTTGTCGTTTTCGTGCGTCTGAGCCAATATTTCCGTGGCCGAGCTGTTCTTTTTCTTCTTGATTTCGATTCTTTAATTCAAGATATTCTTTTTGATTAGATGATATACGAAGATCCTTTTTTTGATTTCCATTAATGTTTTTGTTTTCACTAATGTTTTCATTTCCATTAAAAATGAAAAGAAGTAATTTGATTGGTATAACCCACGGTTTGATCTTATATGCATCATAAAGTGGCACAAATTCTGAGAAGAACCAAGATTTCGGATTTAATATGGGACGATATAGCATTTCTTTATTCATTCCCATCAAAAAAAACTTTTTTTTTTGATTGGGTGGGTTGATTTCTTGATGAATCGTGAGATAGAAAAGATCTTTCTTATCAATCATTTGATAATAATCAGTCTCGGTCTTAGTCATTTTATTAATGTTGGTCCCGGTATCCGTATCGGTCCAGGACTCAATATCGATATTCTTTCTAAGAAATAAATCGAAAATTTTCCACTCCAAATATTTTCTATCCGTACTTTTACCCGTACCAATAATATACTCTTCTCCTAGATAATCACTAATAGATATATCCCCCAGTACATAAAATGGTTCAATTTTAGGTGTGTTGTAATTATATGGAATCTCTCGGTCCTCGTTTACTTGTAATGAGGATGGATAAATATATGAGTCTTTCCTATCCCCATAATTAATATATTTATATGAAAAAAGATCATATCTGTAGTTTTTTTTTAATTTTGCTTTTTTGCTCGTCAATGAATTCACTTCATAATCATTTTTTTTCTCGTAATGAATGAATTGGGCTTTTTCATATGAATTCTTTTTTGAGTCTTTATTTTGAATCGTACGACGCCAATTGACCCTAGTTCGCCATTTTTGCGGTACTAATTTAGACCACCTAGCCTGAGATAAATTGTATTGATAATGACCCCTTAACCAGTTTTTCCATTCATTCATTCCAGAATTCGGAACTTTTTTATGCCTTGATTTGGAATCAAATATTCTTCGTGTTCCAAAAAAATTCCTGATTCTATCCTTAAGAATAAGATATGCTTCGCGATATTGAAGTAGAGATCTCAAATGATACTTCTTAATAGCTTGGATTTGTGATAATTTGTAAAATACAGATGCTTGTGAAAAGGAATATAGGTCACCAGAAATCTTTGATTTATTATTACTAATATTAGAAAGATACTTTTTTATAGTCGAAATAAAGTGAATTTTTTTTTTATTTGTTTCATCAATCCCTTCTTTATTTTTTTCATCATTGTGAATGTATTTATCGATAATCTTTTTTGTTGATTCAAGGAAAAATTGTACATTGACTCTAGAAATATTAACCGTACATAGAAAGATATGTATGTATATTCTTTCGTTGAAAAATGTCAAAAAATAGTGCCATTTGCGTATGAATATGAATCTGTTACTTCTTCTTTTTGATATCTGCCAAATAGGTTTCTGCGATTCCGATCTTTTATCACCACAACTTGTATCGTTAGGACTAATATTTATATCCGGAGTTAGAAATATTTTTCTTTTGTCTTTTGCACCCCTTTCTATTTGATTTCTGATTAGGGTTGTTCTATCGGACAGATCTTTCCTTTTTTTTTCTGTCAGTGAATAATTTGCCCAATCCATGAATCTAATTCGAATGGTCGATTCAGGAACAATTTTATTACTGCTTCTGATTATGGAATCTTTTCCATTTCCATTCGGTTCATATACTTTCTTCAATACAAATAAGAAAATTGTATTTACGTTTACAAACTCTTTTATTATTCTTTTTAAAAATAGAACCGTTTTGATAATCCATCTTGTTTTTTCTTTTGAGACTTTTATAAACTGTTTTGTTTTTTTTTTGAAAACTCTTAGAACTAGAAAACATTTTTTTTTAACTTTTCTCTTTTTTTTTTCGAATTCATTATAAATAGGTTCAAAAAAGGAAGGTTGTTGTCGGGCAGAACCAAAAGGTAGTTCGGTTTCCCTTCCCCAGATTGTTAAAAAACAAAAATTTTCTGTTTTCCCTTTCTTTTGGATTGGATCTCTATGATGGGATCGTAGTTTGGATTTGCGCCAGGGTTTCAGACAGAAAGGAAATAGGATTTTTATCTGAATACCATCTGTTAACCAGTTTTTCGGAAATTCTGTTTCTGATAATTGAACACCATTATAGGTGCATTTAACATGCATTTCTCTATTCCACTCCTTCAAATCCTCGTACCACTCGGGGAATTG